TTTATTATTATTTTCTTTCTTATTTAGTTATTATATTAGTTATTATAAATTAATAATATAATATGAATATGTTATATTATTAATTTATTATAATAAATTATATTTATATATATATTTATTAGATATATTTATTAGAATTATAAATAATTCTATAATTATAAAATTATAAATCAATTTTATATTTTGTATTTTTTATATATTTTCTAATTTTTTCTTTTTTATAGTTATACTTTTTTTATTATAGTTATACTTATTTTACCGCTCTCAATCTTAGGAGAAAGACACTCAGAATAGAAAGAAGAAAAAAAAATTATTGAAATAAATCTACGCTTGTTGAAGGTGAAGTTTGTAAATAAAACAAGCCCTTCTGTCGTGTATCCCCGATTAATGCAGCCTCAGATGCTTCAATTGTCGATTCTAGAGTATTGAGCGAAAGGTTACCCTATGGGTTAGGTCAAACCTACTCCACTAGTACCAATAGGGGGCATAGGGGAAGAGGCACTACTCCTAGGAATCAACAACACAAAAACTTTGTTATAAATTATACCTTTTCTTTATCAGGATCGGGACTAACAAGAATGGTTGGGACAACAAACATCCATCTCGTTCGTATTTTGGATACCCATATAACCATCGAAGACTGTTGAAGTGACTAATTCCTGGAAATTAAGAGGCGTTGAAGACAAAGAAATTGTTGGAGTCACCCTTTTTTATTTTATCTAGTACCAACATGCTTGATGTTAAGGAAAGGTTTTTTACAAGAAGGTTGGCTAGAGATTTCTTGTAAAAACACTAGCCCCACTCAGTTTATAATGAGACTATTTCATTTCAATCTTTGTGGATTCCATGTATTATTCTCATTATGCACATACAAGGAGGAGCCGTATGAGATGAAAATCTCATGTACGGTTCTGAAACGGAGATTCTTTGAATCGAACGACGGCCGTAACGGATGTCGGCTCAATCCGAAGGAAATTATGCGGAAGCTTTACAGAATTATTATGAAGCTATGCGATTAGAAATCGATCCCTATGATCGAAGTTATATACTCTATAACATAGGCCTTATCCACACAAGGAACGGAGAACATACGAAAGCTTTGGAATATTATTTTCGGGCACTAGAGCGGAACCCATTCTTACCACAAGCTTTTAATAATATGGCCGTGATCTGTCATTACGTGCGACTATCTCCACTATAGAAAGGGAAAGAAAGAGCAAATCCGTTAATAAATACTAGAAAAAATAGGCTTTCTACATATGTATCGTCCAAAACAACGATTTTTATCAGCTGTAGTAAAGAAATACACTTCATAGAAGTGGAAATATGACTAAATTGGTATGCCTAGATACTTTATTCTATGGATAAAGGGTCTAATTGAAAAGGAAGCGCCGTAAAGATCAATTCGCGAGATTTTGGGCCGATACAATAACAACTGCTTACTTATGTCATGATATGAGATAAAAGTTAGGAATCCACTTATGTAATAGAGTTGATCCCCTAAGGTATTGAGCAGCGGTGTAGCATCAGATCCCAACGATAGTAAGTCTTTTCCTTCTTATGAAGAAAGTCTTTTTCAAAGATTCTATATAAATTTATATATGAAACCGAGATAGTTACCTTTCAGAAAATTCTAATGATAGCGGAAATACCTATGCTTTATGAAGGTGGGAGAAAAGATAAAACTGATTAAATCATTAAGCAAAATTCAAGTTTGAAACTCATAACCTCTTTTGGTTAACTCGAGAGAAAAAAATGGGATAGATCCATAAGAAATCTTATTCAATTATATATGGTAGATTAAAAAAATGAGATACTAAAAGAATTTGACTGCTGAGCCGTATGAGGTCGGAAACTCTCAAGTACGGTTCTAAGGGAAGGAATTTACCCTCCTATTCCGACCGGGGAGAACAGGCCATTCGACAAGGAGATTCTGAAATTTCGGAGGCTTGGTTCGACCAAGCTGCCGAGTATTGGAAACAGGCTATAGCGCTTACTCCTGGGAATTATATTGAAGCGCAAAATTGGTTGAAGATCACAAGGCGTTTCGAATAAGAACACTATTTTATTCTAACTATTTTTTTTTTTTTATATATATATATATATTTTTATTTGTTATAATGAATTGTTTATGAATTGTTTGTTGTCTCTATCAGTCAAATAAAATGGATCATTTCTCTGGGAAGAACCAATCAAAAAATTTCATTATATCCCTTCTCCTTCTAAGATCGTTCTATTTCGTCTGTTATTTCGTAGGGATAAACGATATACAGAGAAGTTAGAAAATATATTTCTTTTCTGCTGTTAAGAATCAAATAATAACTAATAAAAGTAAAAGAGACCCTCGAATGACTAAATAGAAATACTGGTATGTATCTTAGTAATGACTAATGACTGTTCACACGGTTTGGAATAGAGTAATAGTAATATATTCTACGTAAGACATAAAGTATCTCCATTTAGGAACTTCTAATTGAGATATGAATACATTAGGTTGCAC